GCCAGCGTAGCTCAACTAAAGCGTAACACTGAAGATGTTAAGATGGGCCCTAGAAAGCCCCGCAAGCACAAAGGTTTGGTCCTGACTTTACTGTCAGCTTTAGCTAGATTTACACATGCAAGTATCCGCCCCCCTGTGAGGATGCCCTTAGTACCCTTCTCGGGCACAAGGAGCTGGTATCAGGCACACAACTACATGTAGCCCACGACACCTTGCTTAGCCACACCCCCAAGGGAATCCAGCAGTGATAAATATTAAGCCATAAGTGAAAACTTGACTTAGTTAAAGCTAAGAGAGCCGGTAAAACTCGTGCCAGCCACCGCGGTTATACGAGAGGCTCAAGTTGACAGACAACGGCGTAAAGCGTGGTTAAGGAAAACACACAACTAAAGCGGAACTCCCTCCTAGCTGTTATACGCTTCCGAGAGAATGAACCCCAACTACGAAAGTGGCTTTACCCCACCTGAACCCACGAAAGCTAAGAAACAAACTGGGATTAGATACCCCACTATGCTTAGCCCTAAACATTGATTGTTTACTACATCAAACATCCGCCTGGGAATTACGAACATTAGTTTAAAACCCAAAGGACTTGGCGGTGCTTAATATCCACCTAGAGGAGCCTGTTCTAGAACCGATAATCCCCGTTTAACCTCACCCCCCCTAGCTTTATTCCGCCTATATACCACCGTCGCCAGCTTACCCTGTGAAGGATCAATAGTAAGCACAATCGGCACAGCCCAGAACGTCAGGTCGAGGTGTAGTGAATGGGAGGGGAAGAAATGGGCTACATTCGCTGCCTACCAGCGAATACGAATGTTGCATTGAAACATGCAACTGAAGGAGGATTTAGCAGTAAGCAGAAAGCAGAGTGTTCCGCTGAAGCCGGCTCTTAAGCGCGCACACACCGCCCGTCACCCTCCCCAAGCAGCTGGACCTGAATTTTTCTTAAACTCTAACAATCGCGAAGGAGAGGAAAGTCGTAACATGGTAAGCGTACCGGAAGGTGCGCTTGGTTAAACCAGAGCGTAGCTAAAACAGAAAAGCATCTCCCTTACACCGAGAAGTTATTCGTGCAAATCGAATCGCCCTGACGCCTATTAGCTAGCCCCGCCAACTAAACTCAACAAACAAACATAAATAAACCCAAAAACACTAACACTAATTAAACAAAACATTTTCCCTCCTTAGTATGGGAGACAGAAAAGGATCACAAAGGGCGCAATAGAAAAAGTACCGTAAGGGAAAGCTGAAAGAGAGATGAAATAGACCAGTAAAGCCATAAAAAGCAGAGATTATTCCTCGTACCTTTTGCATCATGATTTAGCCAGCATTTTCAAGCGGAGAGGACTTTAGTTTGAAACCCCGAAACTGTGTGAGCTACTCCAAGACAGCCTATTTATAGGGCAAACCCGTCTCTGTGGCAAAAGAGTGGGAAGAGCTTCGAGTAGGGGTGACAGACCTATCGAACTCAGTTATAGCTGGTTGCCCGGGAATTGGATAAAAGTTCAGCCTCATAGCTTCTCCTTTCATATAATACTAATTACCCAATGATTAAAAGAAACCGTGAGAGTTAGTCAAAGGGGGTACAGCCCCTTTGAACAAAGATACAACTTTTTCAGGAGGATAAAGATCATAATTTTTAAGGAAAAATGTTCCGGTGGGCCTAAAAGCAGCCATCCCAACAGAAAGCGTTAAAGCTCAGACATACTCCATCAATTCCCTATATCCTGATACCCCAATCTTAGTCCCCTAACATTACCGAGCCTCCCCATGCACCCATGGGGGCGACCCTGCTAGAATGAGTAATAAGAGAGCTACACCCTCTCTCCCAGCACATGTGTAAATCGGAACGGACCCCCCACCGAATAATAACGGCCCCAAGTAAAGAGGGCATTGGACAAACGTACAAACATAAAACTAGAAAATCGTCCTAAATAACACCGTTAACCCTACACTGGTGTGCTTACCGGGAAAGACTAAAAGAAAAAGAAGGAACTCGGCAAACATCTTTTTTAAGCCTCGCCTGTTTACCAAAAACATCGCCTCTTGCAAAACCAAAGAATAAGAGGTCCCGCCTGCCCGGTGACTATATGTTTAACGGCCGCGGTATTTTGACCGTGCGAAGGTAGCGTAATCACTTGTCTTTTAAATGGAGACCTGTATGAATGGCATAACGAGGGCTTAACTGTCTCCTTTTTCCAGTCAATGAAATTGATTTCCCCGTGCAGAAGCGGGGATAAACACATAAGACGAGAAGACCCTATGGAGCTTTAGACACCAAGACAGATCATGTTAAACACCCCCTAATAAAGGCCTAAACTTAATGACCCCCTGTCCTAATGTCTTCGGTTGGGGCGACCATGGGGAAGCACAAAACCCCCATGTGGACTGGGAGGACAAACCCAATATTCTTTTCCTCTACTCCCACAAGCAAGAGCCACACCTCTAACTAACAGAACCTCTGACCTCTTATGATCCGGCTACTGCCGATCAACGGACCAAGTTACCCTAGGGATAACAGCGCAATCCCCTTTTAGAGCCCATATCGACAAGGGGGTTTACGACCTCGATGTTGGATCAGGACATCCTAATGGTGCAGCCGCTATTAAGGGTTCGTTTGTTCAACGATTAAAGTCCTACGTGATCTGAGTTCAGACCGGAGTAATCCAGGTCAGTTTCTATCTATGAAGTTAATCTTTTCTAGTACGAAAGGACCGAAAAGAAGAGGCCCATACCTTAGGCACGCCTCACCCTTACCTAATGAAATCATCTAAACTAGGCAAGAGGGTACGCCCCTGTGCCTAAGAGAATGGCATGTTAGAGTGGCAGAGCCCGGTATATTGCAAAAGGCCTAAGCCCTTTAAACAGAGGTTCAAGTCCTCTCCCTAACTATGATCACAGCACTAATTACCCACCTGCTAAACCCCCTAGCTTTTATCGTCCCTGTCCTCCTAGCTGTTGCCTTCCTCACTTTAATTGAACGAAAAGTCCTAGGCTACATACAACTACGAAAAGGCCCCAACGTAGTAGGACCCTATGGACTCCTACAGCCCATCGCCGATGGAGTCAAGCTATTTATTAAAGAACCAGTACGACCGTCCACCTCCTCTCCAGTCCTCTTCCTCTTAGCTCCTATACTAGCACTTACACTGGCCCTTACCCTCTGAGCACCAATGCCCCTTCCATATCCTGTAGCCGACCTAAACCTCGGCATCCTCTTTATTCTAGCGCTATCAAGCCTTGCCGTATATTCCATCCTAGGCTCAGGCTGAGCCTCAAATTCAAAATATGCTCTAGTAGGAGCCCTACGAGCCGTAGCCCAAACCATTTCATATGAAGTCAGCCTCGGACTAATTCTCCTCAACATCATCCTTTTTACAGGCGGCTTCACCCTCCAAACTTTTAACACTGCACAAGAAAGTATCTGACTTGTAATGCCCGCATGACCACTGGCCGCCATATGATACATCTCCACCCTGGCAGAAACCAATCGAGCCCCTTTCGACCTAACCGAAGGAGAGTCCGAACTAGTATCCGGCTTTAATGTAGAGTACGCAGGAGGCCCATTTGCCCTATTTTTTCTAGCCGAGTACGCCAATATTCTTCTAATAAATACACTCTCAGCCACCCTATTCTTAGGAGCCTCACACATCCCAACACTTCCAGAACTAACTGCTATTAACCTCATGACTAAGGCAGCCCTCTTGTCTATTGTCTTTCTCTGAGTCCGAGCATCCTACCCCCGATTTCGATACGACCAACTAATGCACCTTATCTGAAAAAATTTCCTTCCTCTCACCCTAGCACTTGTCATCTGACATTTAGCGCTACCCATCGCATTCGCAGGCCTACCCCCTCAGCTATAACCTTAAAGGAGCTGTGCCTGAAGTAAAGGGCCACTTTGATAGAGTGAACCATGGGGGTTAGAGTCCCCCCAACTCCTTTAGAAAGAAGGGATTTGAACCCTACCTGAAGAGATCAAAACTCTTAGTGCTTCCACTACACCACTTCCTAGTAGGGTCAGCTAATTTTAAGCTCTTGGGCCCATACCCCAAACATGCAGGTTAAAATCCTGCCCCTACTAATGAACCCTTACATTTTAGCCGTCCTATTATTTGGCCTAGGTCTAGGAACAACAATTACATTTGCAAGTTCACACTGACTACTTGCCTGAATGGGCCTAGAAATCAACACCCTAGCCATCATTCCCCTAATAGCCCAACACCACCACCCCCGAGCAGTTGAAGCAACCACAAAATATTTCTTAACACAAGCCACCGCTGCCGCCATGCTTCTGTTTGCAAGCACAACCAATGCCTGATTAACTGGACAATGGGACATTCAACAAATAACCCACCCCCTCCCGACCACAATAATTACGCTAGCCTTGGCCCTAAAGATCGGACTAGCCCCCATACACTCCTGACTCCCCGAAGTGCTTCAAGGCCTAGACTTAACTACAGGTCTTATTTTGTCCACATGACAGAAACTTGCCCCTTTTGCCCTATTCCTCCAACTTCAACCCAACAATCCCACCCTCCTAATCATCTTAGGCGTTTCCTCAACCTTAATTGGGGGCTGAGGCGGGCTGAACCAAACACAACTACGTAAAATCCTAGCATACTCCTCAATCGCCCACCTAGGCTGAATAACCCTCATTATCCAGTTCTCCCCCTCTTTAACCCTACTAACCCTTTTAACCTACTTCGTTATGACCTTCTCAACATTCCTTGTGTTTAAAATTAACAAAGCAACAAACGTCAACTCCCTAGCAATCTCCTGAACCAAAACACCAATTGTCACCTCCCTCACCCCTTTGATTCTACTCTCACTAGGAGGCCTCCCACCACTGACCGGTTTCATACCAAAATGATTAATCCTTCAAGAGCTCACAAAACAAGACCTCCCCATCCTAGCAACAGTAGCTGCATTAACAGCCCTACTAAGCCTCTATTTTTACCTCCGCCTTTCTTATGCAATGACCTTAACAATGTTTCCAAACAATCTAACAGGCACCACGCCCTGACGTTTCCACACCCCTCAACTGAACCTTCCATTAGCCATTTCAACCTCCGCTACAATCCTCCTCCTCCCCCTAACCCCAGCCATCACCGCCCTCCTCACCCTGTAGGGACTTAGGATAACACTAGACCAAGGGCCTTCAAAGCCCTAAGCGGGAGTGAAAATCTCCCAGTCCCTGATAAGACTTGCGGGACACTAACCCACATCAACTGCATGCAAAACAGACACTTTAATTAAGCTAAAGCCTTCCTAGATAGGCAGGCCTCGATCCTGCAAAATCTTAGTTAACAGCTAAGCGCTCAAACCAGCGAGCATCTATCTACTTTCCTCCGCCTAACCTTAAACATAATAGGCGGAGGAAAGCCCCGGCAGGCGATTAGCCTGCGTCTTAAGATTTGCAATCTTATATGTTAAAACACCTCAGAGCTTGGTAAGAAGAGGATTCGAACCTCTGTCTATGGGGCTACAATCCACCGCTTAAAACTCAGCCATCCTACCTGTGGCAATCACGCGCTGATTTTTCTCGACCAATCACAAAGACATCGGTACCCTTTATCTAGTATTTGGTGCCTGAGCCGGAATAGTAGGAACAGCTTTAAGCTTACTTATCCGAGCAGAACTTAGCCAACCTGGTGCCCTTCTAGGGGACGACCAGATTTATAACGTAATTGTTACGGCCCATGCGTTCGTAATAATTTTCTTTATAGTAATGCCAATCATGATCGGAGGCTTTGGAAACTGGCTTATCCCTTTAATGATTGGAGCTCCTGATATAGCTTTCCCCCGAATAAATAACATGAGCTTCTGACTCCTTCCTCCCTCTTTCCTCCTACTTTTAGCCTCTTCAGGAGTAGAAGCCGGAGCTGGAACCGGCTGAACTGTATATCCCCCGTTAGCCGGTAACCTTGCCCATGCTGGAGCATCAGTAGACTTAACCATCTTTTCACTGCATCTAGCAGGGGTTTCATCAATTCTAGGGGCTATTAATTTTATTACCACCATTATTAACATGAAACCACCCGCAGTTTCAATGTACCAAATTCCACTGTTTGTTTGAGCCGTATTAATTACAGCCGTCCTTCTCCTTCTTTCCCTTCCAGTATTAGCTGCTGGTATTACAATACTTCTTACAGATCGAAATTTAAATACTGCTTTCTTTGACCCAGCAGGAGGTGGGGACCCTATCCTTTACCAACACTTATTCTGATTCTTTGGTCACCCAGAAGTATATATTCTTATTCTTCCAGGCTTTGGAATAATTTCTCATATTGTTGCCTACTATTCTGGTAAAAAAGAACCTTTCGGATACATAGGAATGGTTTGAGCTATGATGGCCATCGGCCTTTTAGGTTTTATCGTCTGAGCCCATCACATGTTTACTGTAGGGATAGATGTAGACACACGTGCATACTTTACATCCGCTACTATGATCATCGCCATCCCAACTGGTGTAAAAGTTTTTAGCTGACTGGCAACCCTTCACGGAGGAAACATTAAATGAGAAACACCGATGTTATGAGCCCTTGGGTTCATCTTCCTATTTACGGTAGGAGGTTTGACGGGAATTGTCCTAGCAAACTCCTCTTTGGATATTGTCCTTCATGACACATATTACGTAGTAGCCCACTTCCACTATGTTCTCTCAATGGGAGCTGTATTCGCAATCGTTGCTGGCTTTGTACACTGATTCCCTCTGTTCACAGGCTACACGCTACACGACTCATGAACAAAAGTACACTTCGGTGTAATGTTTATTGGGGTAAACCTAACTTTCTTCCCACAACACTTCCTAGGCCTAGCCGGAATGCCTCGACGATACTCAGATTATCCCGACGCCTATACTTTATGAAACACAATTTCCTCACTCGGATCTTTAGTATCCCTTGTTGCCGTTATCATGTTCCTCTTTATCATTTGAGAAGCGTTCGCTGCAAAACGTGAAGTTCTCTCAGTGGAACTAACAGCAACTAACGTGGAATGACTTCACGGCTGCCCACCCCCATATCATACATTCGAAGAGCCAGCTTTCGTCCAAATTCGCTCAAACTAACGAGAAAGGGAGGAGTTGAACCCCCATAAATTGGTTTCAAGCCAACCACATAACCGCTCTGTCACTTTCTTCATAAGACACTAGTAAAATGCTATTACACTGCCTTGTCAAGGCAAAATTGCGGGTTAAACCCCCGCGTGTCTTGAACTTAATGGCACATCCCTCCCAACTTGGATTTCAAGACGCAGCTTCACCCCTTATAGAAGAACTTTTACACTTCCATGATCACGCTTTAATAATTGTTTTCCTAATCAGCACACTAGTACTTTACATTATTGTAGCTATAGTAACTGCTAAGTTTACAGACAAACTAATTTTGGATTCCCAAGAAATTGAGATTATTTGAACCGTCCTCCCAGCCGTAATTTTAATCCTAATTGCCCTTCCATCCCTACGAATTCTTTACCTTATGGACGAAATTAACGACCCACACCTCACAATTAAAGCCATGGGCCACCAATGATACTGAAGCTATGAGTATACAGACTATCAAGACCTCGGGTTCGACTCTTACATGATTCCCACACAAGACTTAACCCCGGGACAGTTCCGTCTCCTAGAAGCAGACCACCGAATGGTAATTCCAATAAACTCCCCCGTTCGAGTTTTAATTTCCGCTGAAGATGTACTTCATTCATGAGCTGTCCCCGCCCTTGGAGTGAAAGTCGATGCAGTCCCAGGACGACTAAACCAAGCCACCTTTATTGTTAACCGTCCCGGAGTTTACTATGGTCAATGCTCTGAGATCTGCGGAGCAAATCATAGCTTTATACCTATTGTAGTAGAAGCTGTTCCCCTAGAACACTTTGAAAACTGAACATCATCAATAATTGAAGACGCCTCGCTAAGAAGCTAAATTGGTCCAAAGCGTTAGCCTTTTAAGCTAAAGATTGGTGACTACCAACCACCCTCAGCGACATGCCCCAACTAAACCCAGCGCCCTGATTCGCCATCCTAACCTTCTCCTGACTAATCTTTCTCACAGTGCTTCCCTCTAAAATCATATCCCACACATACCCAAACGAGCCCGCTCCCCAAAGCACAGAAAAACCTAAAACAGAAGCCTGATCTTGACCTTGGCAATAAGCTTCTTTGACCAGTTTATAAGCCCAATATATCTAGGTATCCCATTAATAGCTCTTGCTCTAACACTACCCTGAATCCTCTACCCAACTCCTTCCGCACGATGGCTAAACAATCGGCTACTAACCCTCCAAGGCTGATTCATTAACCGTTTTACGCAGCAACTCCTCTTACCTTTGAACCCAGGAGGACATAAATGAGCAACCCTTCTAACCTCTCTAATAATCTTTTTAATTACCCTTAACATGCTAGGTCTTCTCCCTTACACCTTCACACCCACTACACAACTTTCTCTTAACATGGGATTAGCAGTACCTCTTTGACTTGCCACAGTAATTATCGGGATACGAAACCAACCCACGCATGCTCTCGGCCACCTCCTTCCCGAAGGAACTCCAACTCTTCTGATCCCCGTTCTTATTATTATCGAGACAATTAGCCTATTCATTCGCCCCCTAGCCCTAGGTGTTCGACTTACAGCCAACCTCACAGCTGGACATCTTCTTATTCAACTCATTGCCACAGCCGCATTCGTACTTCTCCCCCTTATGCCGACAGTAGCAATTCTAACAACCATTCTTCTATTCTTACTCACACTACTAGAAGTAGCAGTAGCAATGATTCAAGCTTACGTATTCGTCCTACTACTAAGCCTGTACCTACAAGAAAACGTCTAATGGCCCATCAAGCACACCCTTATCATATAGTCGACCCCAGCCCATGACCCCTAACGGGCGCCGTAGGTGCCCTATTAATAACCTCAGGACTAGCAATTTGATTCCACTTCCATTCCTCCCTACTAATAACACTCGGACTAATTCTTGTAACTCTTACAACAGCCCAATGATGACGAGACGTAGTACGAGAAGGCACATTCCAAGGCCACCACACCCCTCCCGTACAAAAAGGTCTCCGATACGGAATAATCCTGTTTATTACCTCAGAAGTTCTCTTCTTCCTAGGATTCTTCTGAGCTTTCTACCACTCAAGTTTGGCACCCACCCCAGAACTAGGTGGATGCTGACCACCAACAGGAATCACTGCTCTTGACCCATTCGAAGTCCCTCTTCTAAACACAGCAGTTCTTCTCGCTTCCGGGGTTACAGTAACATGAGCACACCACAGCATCATAGAAGGAAAACGTAAACAAGCAATTCAGTCTCTAGCCTTAACCATTCTTCTAGGAGGTTATTTTACATGTCTTCAAGCAATAGAATATTATGAAGCCCCATTCACCATCGCAGATGGGGTCTATGGCTCCACTTTCTTTGTCGCAACCGGTTTCCACGGTCTCCATGTTATCATTGGCTCCACCTTCCTAGCCGTCTGCTTTATGCGTCAACTTCGCCATCACTTTACATCCGACCACCACTTTGGATTTGAGGCAGCCGCCTGATACTGACATTTTGTAGACGTTGTCTGACTCTTCCTCTACGTATCAATCTACTGATGAGGCTCATAATCTTTCTAGTATTAAACAGTATAAGTGACTTCCAATCACCCGGTCTTGGTTAAAGTCCAAGGAAAGATAATGAATTTAATTACCACTGTCATTGCAATCGCAACTATCCTATCAATTATTCTAGCCATCGTCTCTTTCTGACTTCCCCAAATAAACCCCGATCACGAAAAACTTTCGCCCTATGAATGCGGATTCGACCCCCTAGGCTCCGCCCGCCTGCCCTTTTCCCTCCGATTTTTCCTGGTCGCTATTCTCTTTCTTTTATTTGACCTAGAAATTGCCCTCCTACTACCCCTTCCCTGAGGCGATCAACTGGACACCCCAATCCTAACTTTCCTCTGAGCCTCTTTAGTTCTGGCCCTCCTCACCCTGGGATTAATTTATGAATGAATCCAAGGAGGCCTAGAATGAGCCGAATAGGTTATTAGTTTAATTAAAATATTTGATTTCGGCTCAAAAGCTTATGGTTAAAGTCCATAATTACCTATATGACCCCTGTTCACTTTGCCTTCTCCTCAACATTTATACTAGGATTAGCAGGCTTAGCATTCCACCGCTACCACCTCCTCTCTGCCCTACTCTGCCTAGAAGGGATAATACTCTCACTCTTCGTCGCCCTCTCCCTCTGAGCCCTCCAACTAGACTCTACTAGCTTCTCAGCTTCACCAATACTCCTGCTAGCTTTCTCAGCATGTGAAGCAAGTGCAGGACTTGCTCTCTTAGTCGCCACTGCCCGAACACACGGAACAGACCGCCTACAAAGCCTTAACCTCCTACAATGCTAAAAATCTTAATCCCAACCCTCATGCTAGTACCAACAACCTGATTAACACCAGCTAAATGATTATGACCAACCACTTTGGCCCACAGCTTCATCATCGCCCTAGCCAGTCTAACTTGACTAAAAAATATTTCTGAAACAGGCTGATCCTGCCTAAACAGTTATATAGCAACTGATGCTCTTTCCACGCCCCTCTTAGTCCTTACTTGCTGGCTCCTCCCCCTTATAATTCTTGCAAGCCAAAACCACACATCCTCGGAGCCAGTTAACCGCCAACGAATATACATCACACTATTAATTTCCCTACAATTCTTCCTTATCCTAGCTTTTGGAGCAACAGAAATTATCATGTTCTATGTTATGTTTGAAGCAACCCTTATCCCCACCCTAATTATCATTACACGATGAGGAAATCAAACTGAGCGCCTTAACGCAGGAACCTACTTCCTTTTTTACACTTTAGCAGGCTCCCTCCCCCTTCTTGTCGCACTACTCCTTCTACAAAACAACACAGGTTCACTTTCATTACTTACCCTCCAATATTCAAACCCTATCCCCCTCTCTACCTATGCAGATAAACTTTGATGAGCGGGCTGCCTCCTAGCCTTCCTAGTAAAAATACCATTATATGGCGTCCACCTTTGACTTCCGAAAGCCCACGTCGAAGCCCCAATTGCAGGCTCAATAGTCCTCGCAGCAGTACTTCTAAAACTTGGAGGCTATGGCATAATACGAATAATAATCATACTAGAACCTTTAACCAAAGAGCTCAGCTACCCATTTATTATCTTTGCCCTCTGAGGGGTTATTATAACAGGATCCATTTGCTTACGCCAAACAGACTTAAAGTCACTCATCGCTTACTCATCGGTAAGTCACATGGGCCTAGTAGCAGGGGGTATCCTTATTCAAACACCCTGAGGCTTCACAGGAGCACTCATTTTGATAATCGCCCATGGCCTCACATCCTCAGCTCTCTTCTGCTTAGCAAACACCAACTACGAGCGAACACACAGCCGAACAATAGTCCTTGCCCGCGGCTTACAAATAGTTCTTCCACTAATGGCAACCTGATGATTTATTGCAAGCCTAGCTAACCTTGCCCTCCCTCCACTCCCCAACCTCATAGGAGAATTAATAATTATCACGTCCCTCTTTAACTGATCTTGATGAACCCTAGCCTTAACAGGAGCAGGTACCCTCATCACTGCTGGCTACTCCCTTTATATATTCCTAATAACCCAACGAGGACCTCTTCCAGGACACATCCTCGCCCTTGAACCCTCTCACTCTCGAGAACACCTACTCATTCTTCTGCATATCCTTCCTCTAATTCTCCTTATTCTTAAACCAGAGCTCATCTGAGGATGAACCGCGTGTGAATGTAGTTTAAACACAAAACGCTAGATTGTGATTCTAGAAACTGGAGGTTAAACCCCTCTCATTCACCGAGAGAGGCTCGCCAGCAACGAAGACTGCTAATCTTCGTCACCTTAGTTGAACTCCAAGGCTCACTCGAGCCGCTCCTAAAGGATAACAGCTAATCCGTTGGTCTTAGGAACCAAAGACTCTTGGTGCAAATCCAAGTAGCAGCTATGCACCCCACCTCGCTTATAATAACATCCAGCCTTATCATCATCTTTACGCTTCTCGCCTACCCAATCTTAACCACACTGAGCCCCCACCCACAGGACCCAAAATGAGCACTGACACAAGTAAAAACAGCAGTAAAACTTGCCTTCTTTGTTAGCCTCCTTCCATTATTTATTTACCTTAACCAAGGATTAGAAACAATCATTACAAACTGAAACTGAATAAATACCCTTACTTTTGACATTAATGTTAGTCTAAAATTTGACCACTATTCCATTATCTTCACCCCTATTGCCCTCTACGTAACATGGTCAATTCTAGAATTTGCATCATGGTACATGCACTCTGACCCGTACATAAACCGATTCTTTAAATACCTATTAATTTTCCTCATTGCTATAATTGTTCTAGTCACCGCAAACAACATATTCCAAATCTTCATTGGATGAGAAGGTGTCGGAATCATGTCTTTCCTTTTAATCGGCTGATGGTACGGCCGAGCAGACGCCAACACTGCGGCCCTACAAGCAGTGCTTTACAACCGAGTTGGAGATATCGGCTTAATCTTCGCAATAGCATGAATAGCTACAAACTTCAATTCATGAGAAATACAACAAATATTCGCTACAGCCAAAGATTTTGATCTCACCTACCCCCTCCTGGGACTGATTGTGGCTGCAACCGGGAAATCAGCTCAATTTGGACTTCACCCATGACTCCCTTCCGCAATGGAAGGCCCTACGCCGGTCTCTGCCCTACTACATTCCAGCACAATGGTGGTTGCAGGAATCTTCCTTCTTGTCCGAATAAGCCCACTTATAGAAGACAACCCAATCGCCTTAACTACCTGCCTCTGCCTAGGTGCTCTCACAACCTTCTTCACAGCCACCTGCGCCCTTACCCAAAATGACATCAAAAAAATTGTTGCCTTCTCAACATCAAGTCAACTGGGGCTGATAATGGTCACTATTGGTCTCAACCAACCTCAACTTGCCTTCCTCCACATCTGTACGCACGCATTCTTTAAAGCAATACTTTTCCTTTGTTCGGGGTCTATTATCCACAGCCTCAACGACGAACAGGACATCCGTAAAATAGGAGGTATACACCACCTCACCCCCTTTACTTCTTCTTGCCTAACCATCGGCAGCCTAGCCCTTACCGGCACCCCCTTCCTCGCAGGCTTCTTCTCCAAAGATGCCATTATTGAAGCACTCAACACCTCTCACCTTAACGCCTGAGCCCTTGTCCTAACTCTTCTAGCAACCTCATTTACCGCCATCTACAGCATACGAATCGTCTTCTTTGTAGTCATGGGCCACCCCCGATTTAATGCACTCTCCCCTATCAATGAAAACAACCCTGCAGTAATTAACCCTATCAAACGATTAGCCTGAGGAAGCATCATCGCCGGCCTCCTAATTACATCAAACATTCTCCCCTTAAAAACCCCAGTTATAACCATACCCCCTATCCTGAAATTAGCCGCCCTAGCGGTCACAATCCTCGGAGTCCTTATTGCCCTTGAACTAGCCTCTCTCACAAGCAAACAATTTTCTCCCACACCAACCCTTCCAACCCACCACTTCTCCAACATACTAGGCTTCTTTCCAGCAATCATTCATCGCTTTACCCCTAAAGTAAACTTAGTACTAGGCCAACTCATTGCTAGCCAACTAGTAGATCAGACATGATTCGAAAAAGCAGGCCCTAAGGCTATTACTTCCTTCAACCTGCCCCTTGTTTCCACGGCAAGCAATATCCAGCAAGGCATGGTCAAAACTTACCTCTCCATTTTCTTCCTCACCCTAGTGCTCATACTACTTCTTATTCTACCCTAAACAGCTCGCAAAGCCCCACGGCTTAATCCCCGAGTCAACTCCAACACAACGAATAAAGTGAGTAAAAGAACTCAAGCACTAATAATCAACATCCAACCACCCAAAGAGTACATCAATGCCACCCCCGCCATATCTCCTCGAAATACGGAAAACTCCCCTAGCTCATCCGCTGACCCCCAGGAAGACTCATACCACCCACCTCAGAACAATCCAGAAACAACGACCACAACCAACACATATGCAACCATGTATAAAGTGACCGGCCGGCTTCCTCAAGTCTCTGGGTACGGCTCAGCAGCTAAAGCTGCTGAATACGCAAACACTACCAACATGCCCCCCAGATAAATTAAAAACAGTACAAGAGATAAAAAAGGACCCCCATGCCCTACCAAAACACCACACCCCATTCCAGCCACGACTACCAACCCAAACGCAGCAAAATAAGGTGAAGGATTAGAGGCAACTGCAATCAATCCAAAAACAAAACAAAATAAAAATAAATATATAATAAAAGTCATAATTCCTGCCAGGACTTTAACCAGGACTAATGGCTTGAAAAACCACCGTTGTTATTCAACTACAAGAACCTTAATGGCTAATCTCCGTAAAACCCACCCTCTCCTAAAAATCGTTAACGACTCAATAATTGACCTCCCTGCCCCCTCTAATATTTCAGCATGATGAAACTTTGGCTCCCTCCTTGCACTCTGCTTAGCCACCCAAATCCTAACAGGCCTTTTCCTAGCCATACACTATACCTCCGACATCGCAACCGCCTTTACATCCGTAGCACATATTTGCCGAGACGTAAATTACGGTTGACTTATCCGCAATATACATGCCAACGGAGCATCTTTCTTCTTTATTTGCATTTATCTTCACATTGGCCGTGGCCTATATTACGGCTCATACCTCTACAAAGAAACCTGAAATACCGGAGTAGTCCTTCTCCTCCTACTTATAGGAACTGCTTTCGTAGGGTACGTACTTCCCTGAGGACAAATATCATTTTGAGGTGCAACAGTCATTACCAACCTCTTATCCGCCGTGCCCTACGTAGGAAACACCCTTGTCCAATGAATTTGAGGTGGCTTCTCTGTAGACAACGCAACCCTCACCCGGTTCTTCGCATTCCACTTCCTCCTTCCATTCATCATCGCAGCTGTCTTTATTCTCCACGTGCTATTCCTCCACGAAACTGGGTCAAATAACCCTACAGGTCTCAATTCAGACGCGGACAAAATTTCATTCCACCCCTATTTCTCCTACAAAGACCTCCTAGGCTTTGCAGCACTTCTTACCGCATTAGCCTCTCTAGCCCTATTTTCCCCCAACTTACTTGGTGACCCCGACAACTTTACCCCCGCCAATCCCCTAGTCACTCCACCACATATTAAACCAGAATGATACTTCCTCTTTGCTTACGCTATTCTCCGATCAATCCCAAACAAACTTGGAGGGGTCCTAGCACTACTATTCTCTATTCTTGTCCTAATAGTCGTCCCAATCCTCCACACATCCAAACAACGAAGCTTAACCTTCCGCCCAATCACGCAATTCTTGTTTTGAACCCTCGTCGCAGATGTTATAATTTTAACTTGAATCGGAGGAATACCAGTCGAACACCCCTTCATTATTATCGGGCAAGTTGCCTCAGTCCTTTACTTCCTCCTATTCCTAGTTTTTACACCTTTAGCAGGATGAGTTGAAAACAAAATGCTCGGATGAGCCTGCACTAGTAGCTCAGCGTCAGAGCGCCGGTCTTGTAAACCGGACGTCGGAGGTTAAAATCCCCCCTACTGCTCAGAAAAAGGAGACTCTAACTCCTGCCCCTAACTCCCAAAGCTAGGATTCTTACATTAAACTATTTTCTGCTAATAATATACAATATTTTCAACAACGTACATGTATGTATAATAACCAATAAGATAATATGTGCATATTTCATGACATTCATGTATTACAACCATTATACTGACCACAACACCCAAGGAATACAATTAGAAGCAATGCTTTAGCCATAATCGACTGAAAACGTGGACCATACACCTGTTCAAGCCAACACCAGTATTAAAGGGTAGCAATATTTATCCCTAAATCAACATAACATACTCCGGCTCCATACTCTTGGGCAAATTAAGCAATTGGTACAACCACTGATACCAAGAGACATGATGTAAAACCCACCAACCAGTGATACTTTCCATCATCGTTTATTGATGGTCAAGGACAGAAATTGTGAGGGTCGCACTTGGTGATCTATTCCTGGCATTTGGTTCCTACTTCAGGGCCATGGTTTTTAGAACTCCCCCCACGTTCACTGACACTCGCATAAGTTAATGGTGCCAAATACATACAACTGTTTCCCAGCATGCAAGCAACCCTTCCAGAGGGTCAGGGGTTTTTATCTTTTTTATTCCTTTTCACTTGACATTTCAGAGTGTATGTAAAAAGAAAATTTGAGTAGGACATTTAGTTTGCTTGTATAATAATAATATCATGGTGAATCGACATGACCGTAAGCATTACATACAATAATATCAAGGACATAAGATGTGTCTGACTTCTCCTAACTTCCCTAAGACTCCCCCGGGGTTTTTTCGCGTAAAACCCCCCTACCCCCCAATACTCCTAAGATCGCTGTTATTCCTGAAAACCCCCCGGAAACAGGAAAGCCTCTAGAAGCTTTTTCCACCTCAAAAGATATGTTTAAAAACTATTATAATATTTCACAT